TTTTTTTTTTTTAAAAAAWWWTTTTWWTTTTTAAAAAAAAWAAAAATTTTTTTAAAAAAAAAAAAAAAACTTTAATTATTGTTCTACTATTTTAATAAAAAACTTTATATTTAAAATTTATGCTCTTTTTGTCTGTAGATCTTTAATTTATTAGAAGTTCTTTATTTTCTTGTTTAGTGTAATCTTTTAGAGAGATTTTTTTAAAAATGATTAATTTGGTGCCAGCAGTTGCGGTTAAACTAAAATTTTTAAAATAAATATTAAGGTAAATAATTTAAAGAAAAAGATGTTTTATTATAGGTGAAATTTTTATCTTGTACAGATTTCTTAATATTTTAGAAAAATAAGGTTGTGAAATAGGATTAGATACCCTACTACACTTTTCTTTTGTTCCTTAGAGAATTAAATATAAAATCAGAAGATTTGGCGGCTTAAATAATCAGAGGAACTTGTCTATTTAATTGATAAACCCCAATAATTTTGCTTTAAAGTTAATTTTGTATACCATCATTTAAATAATTTTTAGATAATTAATTATTAAAATTTCTTTAAAAAGCTTAGATCAAGGTGCAGATATACTTTAAATTAGATTAGTTACAATAATAGTTTATACTGTGTTAAATTAATGTTTAGTAAAGGGTGGATTTGAATGTAATACACCTATATGTATGAAGATTAAAATTTTAGTGCACAAATTGCCCGTCACTCTCTTTGAGATAAGTCGAAACAAAGTAGAAATACCTGAAGGTGTTTCTGAAAATGACATATGTTATTAATTACAATAATAAATTCCTTAAAAGGCATTTTTTGTATTGAAAAAGAATAATTAAATTAATATACAGAAAATTTTGAATATTTTACCTTTTGTATCAGGTTTCACTAATATTTTTTTATATTGATTAATTTCGAAATTATTTGATTTAAAAAAATGTTATTTTATTTATTTCATAAAAAATTAAATTTTTTTTTTAGAGATAAAAATTCTTACGAAAATAATAATACCTAATTGAAATCGAAAAAAAATAAATTTTGTCTTTTTAAAAGATAAGTCTAGTTGGGTCAGCTAATTAGATTTTTAAATAACAATATATGTATAGAGAAAACTAGGCTTTTAATTAGCTTTGTTTATAATTTGTATTAAATAATTTTTAGGGTTATAAATAAAATTTTAAGTTAGTTTTCTTATTTATTTAATAATAGATTAAACATAAAAATGGTTAAATTAGTATTTTTTTTTGATAAGTTTTATGAACTTAGTAATATTTTGACTGTTTAACAAAAACATTTCTTTCCGATAAATAGAAAGTAAGACCTGCCCGGTGATTATTTAACGGCTGCAGTATTTTGACTGTGCTAAGGTAGCATAATAAATTGTTTTTTAATTGAAAACTGGAATGAAGGGTCTAACAATTTTAAAATTTATTTGACTTAGAAAATGAATTTTTACTATAAGTAAAAATACTTATATTTTGTAGAGGGACGATAAGACCCTAGAAGCTTTTATTTATTTAATTATTGATTAATTATATTTACAAGCTGTAATTGATAAAATTTTGATTGGGGAAATAAAAATTTTGAAAATAATTTTATTTTTTAATTAAATATTATTTTAAGATCTTTTATATAAAAAAGGGAGGAAAAAGTTACTCTAGGGATAACAGCGTAATAATTTTGGTTAGGCCTTATATATAAAATTGATTACGACCTCGATGTTGAATTAAAAATTCTTTATAAAGTAGAAATTATAACAGAAGGTTTGTTCAACCTTTAATTTTTTACATGATTTGAGTTCAGACCGGTTTAAGCCAGGTCGGTTTCTATCTTCTACCAAGCAAAAATTTTTTTAGTACGAAAGGACCAAATAATTTTAATAGTTACTATTTAGGCAGATTATTGTGATAAATTTAGAATTTATATATGGTTAAACCAAATAGTGTTGGAGCTTTTTATTGTTTTGCTTAACTATTTTATTATATTTATTTTAATTATAGTTTCTGTTGCTTTTATAACTTTGTTAGAACAAAAGGTCGTGGGTGCTATACAAATTCGGGTAGGGCCTAACAAAACTGGGGTTTGAGGGTTATTACAGCCTTTTGCAGACGCAGTAAAATTATTTCTTAAAGAAAATATAAGTCTCACTATAAATAACGCGATAGTATATTATATATGCCCTGTGGCTAGACTAATATTTTCTCTAGGGTTATGAGTCCTTTATCCTTATGTGGAGGGAGGGATTGATTTTTTCCTAGGGGTTTTATTTTTTATGTGTTTAAGAAGTATAGGGGTCTATCCTATTATACTTATAGGTTGGGCCTCAAACTGTAAATACTCAATAATAGGCTCAATACGAGCCTTGGCTCAAATAATTTCTTATGAGGTAAGTATTATAATAATCCTTTTAAGTCTTATTTATATAAAAGGTAGATTTAATTTTAAAGAAATAATAAACTGGAGTTTTATTTTTATATCTTTAAGTATTTATTTACCTTTGAGGTTAATTTGGTTGGCTTCTAGTTTAGCAGAAACAAATCGGACTCCTTATGATTTTTCTGAAAGAGGCTCGGAGCTGGTCTCAGGTTTTAATACAGAGTATAGAGCAGGGGGGTTTACCTTAATTTTTGTGGCTGAATATGCAAGAATTTTATTTATATCTTTATTATTTAGTATTTTGTTTCTAAGGTATGAGAGGTTAAGCATTTTTATTTTTGTTAATACTATAGTTATTGCTTTCTTATTTATTTGGGTACGAAGAACAATACCTCGATTACGTTATGATAAATTGATAGGTCTAGCTTGAAAAATCTTTTTACCTGTAAGATTGTTTTTATTTCTTTATTATTTAAGTTTTTATTAGCATTAAGTATTAGACCGTAAAGGACCTTTAGTAAATATTGAATTTTTCACAATTAAGATAAGAACTAGGAGGAGGTAGCAAATAATTAATAAAGTAAATAAATATATTTCTTTGGAATATACTTTACCAGCCAAAAAAATTGTAACTGTTAAATTTGAAAAGTCAATAAAATTATCACAAAAATAAGTATTTTTATAATATAATAAAATAAATAATATAAATAAACTTATGAAAAATATTATTATCTTGAAGCTAAGAAAAAAATATTTCATAGTTAAGTTAGAGGCTAGAGAAGAAACATAAATCAAAATTACTATTATCCCTCTTAAAAAAATTATAAAGAGTAAATATCTAAATCAAGAAACAGCCCTGAAAAGATAAATGCTTAACCCAATTAAAATTGATTGAAGAGCAACTATTACTCCTATAAATAGAGGGTGCCAGGAATAAAAAAAAATAAGGATCAAAATGTAGCTTAAGAAAGAAAGAATAAGAAAAATAATGTTAATAATTAATATAATTATTATATGGGGCTTGGTAATAAATTTAGTGAAATTTATTTCTAATAATATATATATACTTATTAGCTTATTGAGATTAGAGTATATTTCTTTACTTATATATTGATTAATAGGAATGAATCTTATACAGATAGGCAGTGAGATGTATTACTTATTGTATTTTTTAGTTATAATAACTTGTGAGGGGGTATTAGGTTTATCTCTAATGGTTGTAGGTAGGTATTCTCACAGGGTTAATTTTTTAACTTGGTATAACTCTACTAGATGTTAAAGGTGTATTTACTTTTGTTTAGAAGTGTCATCCTATTTAACATTATTGTAGAAATATTATTAGCTTTGACTCTTATTATATTTGTGATAATTACACTAAATTGAAGCTTTTCAAAGACTACTATTTCTTTATTATTTAACATTGATTTTTTTTCTTACAGCCTTATCATATTAAGTGTTTGAATTATTATTCTTAGCTTACTAGTAAGTCTAAGAGAATACTCTTGAAAAAATAAAAATTATTTTTCTTTATTTAATTTAATCTTATTAGGTTTTTTATGCTTGAGCTTTATAATGAAAGATTACCTATTATTTTATATTTTTTTTGAGTCCTCTTTAATTCCTATTTTGTTGATTATTTTGGGATGAGGGCTACAACCGGAGCGCCTTATAGCAGGAGTTTACATGTTATTCTATACTTTATTCGCCTCCTTACCATTATTAGGCTTAATTTTTTATTATAGAAGAAAAACAGGATCTAGTATTATAGGCACATATATAAGTATAACGAGTTGCAGGGTATGGGTAGAAATTATATTGGTTGGTGCTTTTTTAGTAAAATTTCCTATATATATACTTCATATTTGACTTCCTAAAGCTCATGTGGAGGCCCCAGTCAGAGGTTCAATAATTTTAGCTGGAATTTTATTAAAATTAGGGGGCTATGGTATTATTCGATTTTTACCAATAGTGGTGAAGAACAGCCAATTCAGGATAAAATATATTTTTATAAGAATTTCATTAATAGGAGGATTTATTGTTGGGCTTCTATGTTTACGGCAAATAGATATGAAGGTGTTAATTGCTTATTCTTCAGTATGTCATATAGCTAGCTGTATCAGAGTGTTATTAATTTTAGGCGAACTAGGTTATAAAGGGTGCTTATTTATAATAGTTGCCCACGGTCTATGCTCTTCAGGTCTTTTTTATTTAGTGGATGTAATTTATAAACGGACAAATAGACGAAGACTATTTATTAATAAAGGCCTTTTAAGGATTTTTCCTAGCCTGAGGTTTTGATGATTTATATTTATTTTAGCTAATTTAGCTGGACCCCCTACTTTGAATTTATTAAGAGAAATTTGTATACTGATTAGCTTGATCTCTTGAAATAAATTTATTATATTTGTAATGATAATGATTACTTTTTTAACTGGCGCTTATAGAATTTATTTATATTCTTTAAGACAACATAATAATTATTTATTCAGTATAAATAATATAAAAAATTGCTCCTTTTTAAATTATTATATTTTATTTAATCACTTAATACCTTTAAACATTATAATTTTAAGGATTATGTCATTTTGTTGCCTTGATAGTTTATAAAAATATTATATTGTGGTTATAAAGAAGAATTTTCTCAAGGCATTGAAAGTAAAAGACTCTGTTTACTACATTTGTATAAGGTGTATATTTTTTGTAAGGTTTATTTCATTATTTATAGCTATAAATTTAATAATAAAGGAGAAGAGAATTTTTTTTGAATGAGAATTATTGTTCTTTAATGGCACTTCCATTATTTTTTTATTATTGCTAGATACAATAAGGGCTATATTTCTATTTACTGTCTGCTTAATTTCGGGTGTAATTTGCGGGTATTCAAAATATTATATATCAGGGGAACAACATTTTTTACGTTTTATATTAATCATAATATTATTTGTAGGTTCTATAATGTTACTCATTTTAAGCCCCAATCTCATCAGTTTATTGTTAGGTTGAGACGGATTAGGGCTTAGGTCCTATATTTTAGTAATTTATTATCAAAATGAATATGCCTGTAATTCAGGGATATTAACTATTTTAAGGAATCGAATTGGTGACTCCATACTTTTAATCTGTATTTGTCTAATATTTTCTAATAATTCTTGAAATTTTATATTGGAGACAGTTAGGTCTAAATTATTATTAATTCTTTTAATTAGAGGGGCTATAACTAAAAGGGCGCAGGTGCCTTTTTCGGCTTGACTACCTGCTGCAATAGCCGCACCCACTCCTGTTTCTGCTTTAGTCCATTCTTCTACCCTGGTGACAGCAGGTGTTTATTTATTGATTCGATTTTATCCTTGTATGTACGACTCTTCAGTTTATATATTTTTATTAATTACTAGCTCAATAACAATAATAATATCAGGCTGAATGGCTAACTTTGAAATAGATATGAAAAAAATTATTGCTTTATCAACTTTAAGGCAATTAGGTCTTATGATAATTGTCATTTCTTTAGGTAAACCAGAATTGGCTTTTTTTCATTTGATTACTCATGCTATATTTAAGTCTACTATTTTCATGTGTGCTGGAGTTATAATTCATAATATAAATAATAGCCAAGACCTTCGAGGGGCTGGTAATTTTTTTACAGCAGGCCCTCTTTTAGGGTTATTTTTCTCTATTACAAATATATCCTTATGTGGTTTTCCTTTTCTGGCTGGCTTCTTCTCTAAAGATTTATTGTTAGAAAATATTTTATCTTATGACATAAATTTTTTTTTCCATTTATTTACAATAATAGGAGTCGGGTTAACTATTAGGTACAGGCTTCGCGTTCTTTTTTACATAAGAAACACTGTTAGTGCCTCTATTAATACCCAATTAAAAGAAATAAGTTTATATCTAACTAGAATTATGTTTGTTATAATTATTATGAGAATGACTAGAGGTTTTATTCTTTCCTGGTTGTATCTTCCTATAATTTGTGTGTATATAAATCTGACACATTTTTATAAATTCTTTGTTGTCGGAGCAACAATTGTATTTTTTAGTATAAGCTGAATAGTTATAAAAAGATCTCATATATATATAACAATAAAAATAAATATTTTTAAGAAAGGCTCTCATTTGATAATATTCCTACCTTATATTAGTTCCCAAATATCAGCTATAAACCCCTTAATAGAAAGATACTACTTTAATAAAATTATTGATTCAGGTTGGTTAGAGTATTTATTTGGTATATACATGTACAAAAATTTTGAGTTTATAAATTATAATTTAATATTTAGACAAATTTCTAAATTTTTAAAAATTATTTTGATTAGATTATTTCTAATAACTGCTTTATTAATGAATTTTGCGTATTTGAGCAGCTCTTAGAGTATTATTTTGAAGAAATAAAGGAAGATAAATCTCTCAAATAAAATAGGATTAAAAATCAATATTTGATTCGAAGTCAAACCTAATCTATTTTATTTTTAATTAAAAATATCTTTGCTTTGAAAAAACAATATGTTTATTACACTATAAAAATAACAGGATTACTCAATTCTATTATTAACAATAATAAGCCTCTATTTGGCTTCTGCTAAGATATAGCTTTTAGCTTTTTTAGAATTAGAAGTTCTTTATATGTATATCTTAAGATTTTATATAAATATTTCTTATAATTGCAAATTATAAATTGTTACCAACTCAAAATCTATGTTACTCAGTTTAATGCCCCTTGGTTTCATTCATGAACCAAACCAATAATCAAGACAACAATAATCAAAGATGAAATGAGAGAAAAGTGCCCAATTATAGAATAATTTATTAAAATTCCTACAGGCATTAATACTACAATTTCAATATCAAAAATTAAAAAGATAATAGCAACCAAAAAAAATCGAATAGAAAAAGAAGTTCGAGCTTTTTTAAAAGGGTCAAATCCACATTCAAAAGGAGAATTTTTTTCTCGCTCTTTTTTTATTTTTTTACCTAAAAAGTTAGCTAACACATAAACAACAAATGATAAAAACAATAAAATAAATATAAGAACATTTAAAGTATAGATATTAAGACCCTCATCAATAAATAAACACGAACAAAAATAATCATACAACATCAACAAAATGCCAATACCAAATAGCAGCCTCTAACCCAAAATGATGATAGTTTGAAAATTGGCCCGAATAAATACGCAATAAATTAACTCTCAAAAATATACTTCCAATAATCACATGAAGCCCGTGAAAACCAGTGGCTACAAAGAAAACCGTACCATAAACAGAATCTGAGATAGTAAAGGAAGCCTCAAAATATTCAAAAATTTGTAATAATGTAAAATAAACACCTAAAAAAATTGTAATAGTTATTCTTTGAACAGCTTGAGTGTGTAATCTTTGTAGAATAGCATTATGGGCCCAAGTAACTCTTACCCCAGACACCAAGAGAATGATAGTATTAAGTAAAGGGATTTTAAAAGGGTTGAAAGCTTGAATGCCTCTTGGGGGTCATATTAACCCGATTTCTAAAGTAGTGTTTAATCTTCTATGAAAAAAAGCTCAAAAAAAGGAAAAGAAAAAAAAAATTTCAGAAATAATAAATAACACTATTCCATAACGTAAGCCTTTTATTACTTTAATAGTATGAAGACCTTGAAGAGTACTTTCACGACAAATATCTCGTCATCATTGGTAAGAACATAGACCTACTATAATTAACCTAATGAAAGCTAAATTAAATTTAAAAGTATGAAACCACTTTACTAAGCCAGTTAAAAGAAAGAATACACTGAAAGAAGTAATGATAGGTCAAGGACTTTTTTCAACTAAATGATAGGGATGATTTATATGAGTTGTCATTAAGAAGCTAACTCTGATGCATACAATGTAAATAATATACTAAACACATAAGCTTGAATAAAAGCTACTGCAATTTCTAGTATTATAAGGGCCATTTCCCTTAAAAGTAGTAATGTAAACATAGACAATGTTGCATTAATTAATGCAATTCTCAATAAAGAGATCAATAGATGGCCTGCAATTATATTAGCACACAAACGAATAGATAAGGTGATAGGTCGAATAATATTACTAATGGTCTCTACTAATACTATAAAAGGTATCAAAAATCTAGACGTACCTTGAGGAATTAAATGGATTAGTAAATTTTTGTAGTTATTAATTCAACCATAAATCATTAATCTAACTCAACTTAAAAGACCTATACTCAATGTAAATCTCATGTGGCTAGAAGCACAAAAAACATAAGGTAACAATCCTATAATATTATTCAACAAAATGAATAAAAAGACCGGTAAAATTCTCACCAGAATAAAAACAGATTTTATCAATAAAGGTATAAACTCTTTTGAAATATAATTAACCAGGAAAAAATAAATAGTGTTTAATCGTCTAAATATCACTCAAAAAATAGGAGGAATAATAGTTACTCATAGGATAATAGATAATCAATTATTTATAAAATATAGAGTAGAGGGGTCAAAGACTCTGAATAGGTTTATTGTCATAAAAATTTTTTAGTTTTATTTATTTTTATAATTTCTTTTATGTTTTCTTTTTTCTTTACCATAAAGAATAAATTATTAGTAATTAAAATTATAGTAAGGCTTATAAATAAATAAATAATTAATCATAAAGAAGGTGCTATTTGAGGGATCGAAAAATACTTAAGTAACTTTAATTTGACAAATTAATATTATTATTTAACTAATTTTTCCATGAAAAGTATTTCTACTATAATAAATTTAAAAAACTTACACTATTTCAGCCATTTCACGAATTTAGTTTTTCTAACCAATTAATAAAATACTTTATAGGAACACACTCAAGCTTGATAGGTATAAAACTATGGTTAGCGCCGCAGATTTCTGAGCATTGGCCATAAAAAATTCCACACCGCCTAATTATAAAATTCATTTGGTTCAACCGACCTGGCACAGCATCAACTTTTAACCCCAGTGAAGGTAGAGCCCAAGCATGGATTACATCTCTAGCTCTTACAATTATACGAATTTGTAGATTTACTGGTAGAACTAAGCTATTATCTGTCTCTAACAACCGAAATTCTCCTCTTGCTAAATCATTTACAGGGACTATATAAGAGTCAAAGGATAAATTTTTAAAGTAAGGGTATTCATAAGATCAATATCATTGGTGACCTATTACTTTTATAGTCAAATGCGAATCAAAAGAATCATCTAAAAAATATAGGACCCGAAGAGAGGGTAAAGCAATTAATAGTAGAATAAAAATAGGAGCAATAGTTCAGATAGACTCAATGGTTTGCTCTTGGTTAAAATAACGGTTAGTAAATTTATAGTAGCAAATAAATAATAGGTTTGTCCCCACCAGGGTAAGAATAAAAATAATAATTATTATAGTAAAATCATGAAAAAAAATTAATTGCTCTATGATAGATGAAGAGGCGTCTTGAAAATTTAATATAAACCAAGTTAAAATTCTTAAGAGGATACCCATACATAGATTTTAAAGCTATCACATTAATTTCTGTCATCTTAAGACTTACATAGAATAGGAATATCTAAATAATTATGATCTGCAGGGGGTAAAGTATTTCTTCACTCTAAAGAAGGATTTATATTTAATGAAAAGAGAACAGCCCGCTTGCTTATAAATGATTCAAGAAGTATAATCACAAAAATTATTATAGAAATTATAGATAAGTAAGACCCTAAAGAAGAAACAATATTTCAACCAATAAATGAGTCTGGATAATCTGAATAGCGTCGTGGTATTCCCCTTAAACCTAAAAAATGCTGGGGGAAAAAAGTTATATTAACCCCTAAAAACATCCTATAGAAATGAATTTTAGATAAAAACCTATTAAGAGTTAAGCCTCTAAATAAAGGGTACCAGTGCCTAAACCCGGCAAAAATACCAAATACAGCCCCTATAGATAGAACATAATGAAAATGAGCTACTACATAATATGTGTCATGAAGAACAACATCAATCGAAGAATTTGCTAATATAACCCCAGTTAAACCTCCTATAGTAAATAAAAAAATAAATCCTAAACTTCAAATCAACGAAGGGCTAAAAGTCAATTTTCCCCCTTGAAGAGTACCTAATCAACTAAAAATTTTAATGCCTGTAGGAACTGCAATAATTATAGTCACTGAGGTAAAATAAGCTCGAGTATCTACATCTATACCTACTGTAAATATATGATGGGCTCAAACAAGAAACCCTAAAATACCGATAGCTAATATAGCATAGATCATACCCAAACTACCAAATACACTCTTTTTACCAGCCTCTTGTCTAACCACATGAGAGACAATACCAAAGGCTGGTAGAATTAAAATATAAACTTCAGGATGCCCAAAGAACCAAAATAAATGCTGGTATAAAATAGGATCCCCGCCTCCTCTAGGGTCAAAAAAGGAAGTATTTAAATTACGATCTGTTAATAATATAGTAATTGCTCCGGCAAGTACAGGTAAAGATAATAATAACAAAACTACAGTAATTAATACCGATCAAGTGAATAAGCTAACTTGATCTATTTTTATACCAGTCACTCGTATATTTAATACAGTAGAAATAAAATTGATAGCGCCCAAGATAGAAGAAACCCCTGCTATATGTAGAGAGAAAATAGCCAAATCTACGGAAGACCCCCTATGAGAGACTAAACTAGCCAGAGGAGGGTAGACTGTTCAACCGGTCCCTACCCCCCTCTCAACTATTCTCCTTATAAATAATAATATAAAAGAGGGGGGTAGGAGCCAGAATCTTATATTATTTATTCGAGGAAAAGCCATATCTGGGCTACCAAGCATTAGAGGAAGAAGCCAATTTCCAAACCCCCCAATCATAATTGGTATAACTATAAAAAAAATCATTACAAAAGCATGAGCAGTCACAACCACATTATACAATTGATCGTCCCCAATTAAATTACCGGGATAGCTCAATTCTATCCGGATAATCACTCTTATAGCAGTGCCCACTATTCTAGCTCAAGCGCCCAGAACAAAATATAAAGTACCAATATCTTTATGGTTAGTAGAAAATAATCAACGTTTTAAAATATTTGAATTTAAGGGACTTATTGGAAATTTGGAAGATTTCTAGTTTACTTAACTTAAAATTCAATTAAATTTAAGAATTATCTTTTTGAGAACTTTGAAGGTTCTTAGTTTATATAACTTAAAATTTAAATAAATTAAAAAAGGAGTAACTAACACCCCTATTAGATTAACATATAATCTTACAGAAACACCCACATTTTTATTTTTTAAAAATGTATTTTTATAATTTAAAAAAATAAAATTGAGAATAAAAATACGAGAATAAAAAAATAATCTTACAAATACACTTGTTAACAAAACAAAAAATATAAAGTAATTAAATATTAAAATAAATTCCCTCAATAAGATGAATTTGGGGATAAATCCTCTTAAAGGAGGTATCCCTCCTATAGACAATAATCTAACCCCTACTCTCAAAGAAATTACAAACCTCAACTTTATAAATATATGATTAAGATTTCTTATATTTAAATACTTAAATATAAATAAAACAGAAAAAAGAATTAAACTATAAAAAATAAAATACATCAACCATAAATAAATCGATGAAACTAAACCTAAAATTATTCAAGCCCTATGTGAAACAGAGGAGAAAACTATAATCTTTCGTAGTGAACTAGTAAATAAACCCCCTATTGCCCCAACTAAAGCACATATAATAGAAATAATATGAAGTGCATAATTAGTCCTGTCCTTTATTGTATATATATAGTAAAATAAAATAAAAGGCCCTACTTTCTGTAAAGTTAATAAAATCAGCACTAAACCTCAGTCTAGGCCCTCTACAATATTAACTATTCATTGATGAAACGGAGCGAATCCTAACTTAATTCTTAAACCTCTAATAAAAAGTCAATCATATAAATCAAAATTTATGAACATTAATAAAATTCCCCTTAGAATAAGAACAGAACTTAAAGCTTGAACAAAAAAATATTTTAGCCTACTTTCGACAGAGTATTTATTTTTTTTTAGTAAAATTAAAGGAATAAAACATAGTAAATTTATCTCAATAAAAAATCAGATTAAGAACCAAGAATTTATACAAATTATTATAAACATAGATACTAATAAAAAACAAAAAAAAAGAATTGCTGAAGGATGAAAGAAAATAATATGTAGTGAATACACAATAAGTTGCAAACTTATAAATGCTTTAAGCCTTATTAATTTACTTTAGTGTAAGGAGCACATAAAATTTTGATTTTTATAGAAGAAAACTAAGTAATTTAGTGGTGTATATAACATTATAAATTGTAAATTTATAGAAGCTCAGACCTAAATTACTAAAATAGTTTAAAAAAAATATTAATTTTGTAAATTAAAGTTGACTTTCTTTTAGTGGTAGTAAGAATTAACTATATTTTCTTTATCATTGAAATATCTTTATTAGATTATACTATCAAAAGAGAATTGATCATAAATGAGATATGAGCCCACTAGCTTCTTTAGCTTATCTTTTAATTCAGAAAGGATACACTCAACTATAATATCCAAAATTATTATTTTAAAAACTACTCTCTGTAATGTTAAACCAATTTAAAAATAAATCCTCCTTTATTAAAGTGTTAAACTCTACTTTTATAGATTTACCAGCTCCTAAGAATATTTCTTTTTCTTGAAATATTGGTTCATTATTATTTATATGTTTATTCCTACAAATTATCACCGGAATCTTACTCGCTTCTTCCTATAGACCTAGGATAGAAAACTCTTTTTATATAGTTATTTTTTCTATAGAAAACATTAATAAAAATTGGTTCATTCGCTATATTCACGCTAATGGAGCGTCTCTATTTTTTATTTGCTTATATTATCATATTAGGCGAAATATTTATTATTACTCTTATATATACAAACATACTTGAATAGTAGGGGTTTCTATTTTTATTTTGACAATAGCTACAGCTTTTTTAGGATATGTCCTACCTATTAACCAAATATCTTATTGAGGAGCATCAGTTATTACAAATTTATTATCTGAAGTTCCTTATATTGGCTCTAATTTAATTGAGCTAGTTTGAGGTTCCCCTTCGGTGAACAATCCTACTATCATACGATTCTTTTCTTTTCATTTTATACTACCTTTCTTAATCTTAGGGTTAGTGATTCTCCATATTGTCTTATTACATGAAACAGGCTCTAAAAACCCTTTAGGGGTTTATTCGTCTAATAATAAATATATATTTAACCCAATTTTTATCTTTAAAGATATGTTAGGGTTTATTGTAGTGTTATTATTGTTTTTTTTTATTAGATTAATATTACCTTTGGTCCTAGGGGATGACGAAAATTTTTTTAATTTAAATCCTTACGTAACTCCTCTTCATATTCAGCCAGAATGGTACTTCTTATTTGCTTACGCTATCCTACGCTCTATCCCAAATAAAGTAGGGGGTATTATCGCTCTAGCAATATCCATTTTTATTCTATATTTCTTACCTTATCTACATTTAGCTAAATTACCTAGATTTTGTTACCCTTTCAATAAACTTTTATTTTTCTTATTCTTAATTGTTGTTAGTTTATTAACTTGAGTAGGTATATCCCCTGTTGAGTCACCTTATATCTTCACAGGCCAATTTTTAAGTCTTTCGTACTTTACTTATTATATAATTAGTCCCCTAAGTAGTGTCTACTGAGAAAAATTAATTTTACTTTAACTTCTTACAAGTGTTTTGAAAACACCTAAAAGATAAATAATCTAGAAGTTTTTTTTTTTTTTTAATAAAATAATTAAATTTTTTTAAAATTTAGAAATAAAATAGGTATAAAAATTTTAAATATCTTTTTTTCTTATAAAAATATGTAACTACAAGTTACAATAATTTATAAATATAACCTTAATTCTAATTAAATATTTACTATCAGGATAGTTAAATAAGCAATCTTAAAATTAAYTTTCTGGAAGATAAATAATTATGATTAATATTGATTAAATCTATTATATAATGAACTTATAAGAAATTTACCTTTACATATAAAAAATAAAAATACAACTGCATTAAGATTTTATAAAAATTAAATTAGAAGGTAATAAGACTTTAGATGAGTAGAAATAATGTATAAAGTAACTTCAGAACCAAAATCTCCCCCCTAATAAAGGGGAGATTTTGTT